TTTCCGGGAACAGGACCCACAACCAACATGTTTTGTTTCTCAGCACTGTAAGGTTGATAATATACGTTTCCTACTTTGTTTTTAAGCTCTGTAGAAATACGATCAGCAGGAGCTAATGAAAAACCTTCTGGAAGGATAAGAACTGCCCCAACGTTTAAACCTCCTTTTTTGCCATTTCCTAAAACTTGAGTGACTTGTTTATCGTAAGGGATTTTTATAACAGCTTCAAACACAGTATCAGGTAAGACTGCTTGAGGGACTTCAATTTCAACGCCTTTTTGAGCTAAATGACAATTAGCACAAACAATACGTCCATTTGCTTCTCGAGGATTGGCATAATTTTGTTGGGCAAAAATAGGATAAGCTTGAGAGTCTGAGGCGAACTGAAAAAAAATGATGAATGACAAAAGAGTTGTCTTTACAGACAACAAAATTTTATTTGAAATGGATTTGCTTTGCGAAGCTTTGTTCCGCCCTTCCACTTTATTTAGGTCAATGCATCTTGTACGGTGTAGACAGCACTTTAGAAAGAGCCCTCTTGTTAAAAAAGACATAACTTTTGTTTTTTGTTATTTTAATAAATTTTCTTCTCACAGTTAGTATACGTTTTTTTTTGCTTTTAGGACTTCTTTTTAAAAAGTGGCAACACAGCTTTTCATCGACGGGTTATCAAAGCCAAGTTGTATTAAAGCATTTTTTCTTTAAATAACTCAGAAATAAGGCACCTAGGCCAATCACGGAGCAGCTTGCAAAGCAAAAAAAGATCAATAGAATTGTGGGAAAAAAGATAGGAATTTGGCATTAAAATAACAAAAAAACATTCAACAAGATTTTTGAAACAAAACTGAAAAACTTGTTCAAAAAAGTGACAGTACAAGCTTTTCGATCAGAAAAAATGCTTTATGAGGCAGAATGACGCCCTTCTGTGTCCGTCGACTGAAACCTCATTAAAGATTTTCTAAGAAATCTTTAACAAAAAATTCATAAATCCGTATGGTGTTTTTTCAACAGATTACACAAGCTAAATGATAAAGTGGATCCATTTTGACAACCAGGCATCAAATGAGCTGTGAATAAGCTACACTACACTTTGGGTGCAGTTGACAGTTCTTATAAATATAAGAATCAAATACAAATTCCATTTTATCTTGTTGAGATTTACTTAAAAATGAGCAATAATCTGTTAAACTATCAACGGCGTAGGCAGAATCAGATTTACGTTGATCCATTCTAGCCTGCATTGCTAGAGATCGGTAAAAGTTAAAGTTTTGTTTCAAAACGCTTTTAAATTTCTCAACAATCTTGTTTTCACCTTCTACGTTATGAGAGCTCGAGTTAGGTACCCTAACTTCTTCACCTTGTTGGCCAGGTTGAGGTATTGGTAGGCTTTGTGAATTTGGGAAGCTCTCAGCCCCCAATCCGCATTAAATCCCAAAGCAAGTTTCCACTGTTTTCACCGAAGTGAGAAGAAGGAGACGACTTGCTTTTATTTGGGTTTTCGCTATTCCCACTCGAAGATCCTTGACTTGGGGGATCTCGAGCTTCCTCAGCCGTCAGTTGAAGACCCGTTTCCTTTACGCGACTCGAGCTGCTTGCTCCCTCTCCTTCTTTACTTTGTAATAATGTTAATCCTCTAGAAAAAATAGGACCCGGAAGCAAATAATCAGCAGCTCTTCCTTGCCTTGCTTGATCTGAAAATCGCCCAGATATAGGCAGTTGAACCCTTAACTTACTGAGCTTGTGATCCAGGGGCGCATTTTGCCAAACTTGCGCTATTCTTTTTTCCTCTGGTCGATTTTGCTGTAAGGGTTTGCGAACTTTAAGAATAACATCTTGTTTGTGCACACTTTCTAAGTGAGATGGCTGCTTCGGGGTTTCCTCTCCACTCCCGCCCCATACACTGATACCTGTTCTTTGCGACGTGACTTTGAGAGGCTGATAAAAGCCTGCTACCCGTTTCTTGCTTAACAATGCCTGTTCTCTCGATAAGGGCTTCTGGTTCTAAAGTTTCTTCAAGCGCAGGAGAAGAGGATGAAGGAAAGCAATTTCATTTGCTCACAAATTTAAAAATTAAAAGCACCTAATAACTTTTTGCTACTGAGGTTTTAATTTGTCTTTGGGTATAATGATTCCCTCGAGTCCCCTCCTCACTCACTAGGCACCAAAGAAAAACAAAGATCATCTAAATACAAGTAAATTTCACAAAAAGCGTATCTGTTATAATTAAGCTTGCCTGGATGCTGGTCATAGAAGTTTTTAAAGATCAAAAAAGCCTCTCTTTTGCCCCAAACTTTCTTACATACTGCTCCATTTGTTTGTTATTTGGTTTTTGTTTTGCGGACTTCTCAAAAGTATACAGGACAAGCACTTTTCAGAGGCTTCACTTAATAAATAATGACAACAAAGCTTTCGATCGTCATTTTATTAAAAGCAAGTAGTGTTAAAGCTTATTTTAGGTAAATAACTCATGAGTTGAATTTACAAAAAAATTAGTTTACTATATAAGAAGCAATAAAAAAAAAGTAAAAATGTAAATAGATTTTTAGAAGTACTAAAACTTGTGCTTCGATTACATCGCCCTTCCCTCCCCATCACTCAATAAAGTAAACCAATTTAGGTGTGGTGGTTTACTTTATTGAGTAATGGGGAGGATGTGGGTAAAGGCAGGGCGGGGATAAACTTCGCCTATGGTGGCTCCCGCGGGTCAATTTTATTTTAAAAGAAACAAAAAGCTTGTCGCTATTGTATAAATGAAAAGTCTATAAATGAAACCAAGTCACAAAGTTATGACAACTAACACCACTACCAAGTCTTCACAAAATGAAAATCAAACACGTCATGTATTCCCTTTTACTGCAATTGTAGGTCAAGAAGAAATGAAACTTGCTTTGATATTAAATGTCATTGATCCAAAAATAGGCGGGGTTATGATTATGGGTGATAGAGGAACAGGTAAATCTACTACCGTTCGCGCTCTTGTAGACCTTCTACCGGAAATAGAAGTTGTTGTGAACGACCCTTTTAACTCAGATCCGGAAGATCCAGAATTAATGAGTAAAGAGGTGAGAGAAAGAAAACAACAAAATGAAAGTTTAGAAACAACTGTTCGAAAAATCGCTATGGTGGATTTACCTTTAGGTGCTACAGAGGATCGTGTGTGTGGGACTATAGATATTGAAAAAGCGTTGACTGAAGGAATAAAAGCTTTTGAACCAGGATTGCTTGCTAAAGCAAATAGAGGTATATTGTATGTTGATGAGGTGAACTTATTAGATGACCATCTTGTTGATGTTCTTTTAGATTCTGCAGCTTCTGGCTGGAATACCGTTGAACGCGAAGGTATTTCTATTAGTCACCCGGCCAGATTTATATTAGTAGGCTCAGGAAACCCTGAAGAAGGTGAACTTCGTCCACAATTGTTGGACCGATTTGGTATGCACGCTCAAATCGGTACTGTAAAAGAAGCTCACCTTCGAGTCAAAATTGTAGAACAAAGAGCTCAGTTTGACGAATCGCCATCTATTTTAAGACATCAATACTTGCAATCTCAAACAGAATTAGCTGATAAAATCAATGCAGCACGTAAACTGAGAAACCAAGTTGAGATGGATTATGATCTTCGAATTAAAGTGTCACAAGTATGCTCTGAATTAAACGTGGACGGATTACGCGGGGACATTGTCACAAATAGAGCCAGCCAAGCAATAGCTGCATTTGAGCAACGTGTCAAAGTCACTCCTGAAGATATTTTTCGAGTAATTCCTCTTTGTTTAAGACATCGATTACGTAAAGACCCTTTAGAATCAATAGATTCAGGCGATAAGGTTAGAGAAGTTTTTAAGAAAATATTTGGGTTTGAAGCATAATCACGCTTTTTTCTATCCAATAACTAGAAATTTTGCACTAAAATAGTAAAAAATCACATTGATAAGCCATTTTTCATTTTTATTATTTTTTACCTGCTTTCTTCGACTTCGATACTGTCTTTTTACCTGTGTTGCGTTTCCTCGCCAGCAAGCCTAGCTTGCAGATAAACGCAAGGTGATTAGCTACACGCTTCCTTCTGAACAATTTACCTTGTAAACACAGAAGCGGAAGGCTCAGATGGGAGCTGATGAACAGCTCCCGTGTGTAAAGTGTGTTCGGTGTCCCAGCTTGAGGATGCAAGATGTGTTAGAGATTGACGAGTATTTTTGTGTTAGAAAGACAAGCTTTGCTTGGCTATTCTATCGTTGACTTTTTCGAGCTTTGTAAAATCTTTTCAACTTTGCAAAAAAATATTTAAATATACAAATTTATGATGATATTTTCTCAATGAAAATAACTTAGTGTCAACCGAATCCTCTTTTAAAATGGTAAATGGATTACCTGAAAACTATAACTTCAATCTTATTCAAGAAATTTATTTTCACAAAAAATAAGTATCACATTTTTTTGAATACAAAGCGTTTTTGTTTTTTTTTAATCAGAGGAATCAGAGGGTCTCTCAACTTTCAAAGCTTGTCGTATCTTTTTGACTATTTTTTAATTTTTTGATTATGTGGTTAGCAAGTAAAAGTGAAAGTGTGGTAAGTGCTTTGAAGGTACATCTTGTAACAAAGTGACACCAATAACAGGGAGTTCACCAGTTGTTTACTCACAATAAAATACAAATTATCCTTTAAATTAAAAAAAACGAAAAACGAGATTGACGGGACTCGAACCCGCAACTTCTGCCAGTGCAGGGACAGACCTCTCACCATTAAGGTACAATCCCTTACAAATCACAATTATCCTTTTTTGACAAGCTTTTGTAAATTAATACTATTTTTTTTGTTTATCAAACGCCGTTTGCTAGGATAATACTTGCCAATCAATAAAAGCTTTGCTTGCTAAACTTTTAAAACTCGTTCATAGTATTGAAAATATAATAAAAAGTTAATATTTAATAGTATTTTAAATATAATTTAAAATTCATAAGTTTTTTAAAACATAAATTCTAAGTTATTAACTTCTTTTTTAGATCCTTGATCAGCACCAAAAGTCAATGTATCAACTTAAGCAAGGATTAGATAATAATGATATGGAGGAGGCTGTCCAAAGATTTGCTGATACTTGTAACATCAGTCGACAGGTGTCAGACTATGAGGCTTTGAAAGAAGACTGTGTAGAAAGCAACGAAACCATTAAATCATTTTTGGATCAACCCATTGTCGCTAGCAACCCACGTATTCCACAAGATCCTAGCCTGGGTCGTTTCTTTAAATTCTGGGATGCGTGCACTTATTTGGCCCCACAGCAATATTATTTCTAAAAATATCTGCGACGAATGTAAAGGTATACCCAGATCCACAAAAAACTCCCGAAGTAGTGCCGTCTCGCAAAAATTCAAAAGAAGCATCGTCTCGATTAACCTTTTTTGACTGTCCGCATCAAAAGCATCTACAATTTTTTTGATTATTCTAGTCCTGGTGAAAGGCATTATGTCCATTCTAGATTTAATCTCTAGATTCTAGATTTAATCTGTAGAGCGTTAGCACAATCAACGAGCTGGCATCTTCTGCGAGTTTAACGCTGTGATGTTCGCAAAGGGGTAAAACATTATTCCCATTGCTAAATGGTCATCGACAACTTGTTTTAGTCGAACCTTCCATTCTTGCGAAGGACAACTCCCCACAATCACCCTTAAAACGGTAATTAATGGGAGATCAAGCGCAACCTTCGGATTTTGTTCGTCCGAATGTCTATCTATATCTCGTTTGTCTGTGTTTTTGAATCTAACCCATGCCGAAGTCATCTCCGCCTGATCGTTCCAATCTGAAGCCATTTTTTTTTATTCTTTATACGAACCGACTACACCAAATGGCACTTTATTGCCGTCTCGATCAGTTAAGTAAGAATCGTCCTTTGTTGGTCGATTTTATAATAAAGAGTGTCTTATTTCTATCAACGAGTCGGGGCTTTTTTCAAGCTTGTACTTTAGGAATCGTGCCGTTTTACGCGTAAATATCATAAGTTGACTTGCTTCTTTTTGCTTATTGGCAAGAGTGACGGCATCTATGTTCTCCCCAGTGTTTTGGTACTGTAATAGAATTTTTTCGTTTATCTCAGTCTCTTCTTCATGACTTAATTCCACATCATCTATAGCTTGTTGCAGGGTGATTTCTGATAGAGAAACGTAACCCCACTCATCCCCTGTTGCCTCATCGGATTGGCCAACACGACGTGAATTGACTGACCATTTTTTCATTTTCAACTTCTGCCTAAGGTCTTCTGCCCAAGCCTTCATATTAGCGTCTCTGTACAATCTCAAGAGGTGATCAGGACCTGTTATAATGAAATCATCTTGAGACTTTGATGTTTTCAACAAATCATCACAAGACCGGGTTTTTTTCGGTAAAACCGGTTCATCCTGATTGGGATAACGAGCAAGCATGTCAAAAATGTCGGCCTTTGAATAGCCTAGAGACTGATAATATATAATGGCGGCAATATCGGAAAGACACAAAAATGATTCCATCACAAAGTCGGCAAAGCGCCCCATCAACAGGTATATTCAATTCAAGGCCACCCTCTGTTGACGAGTCAAGACTTGCACTCACGATCCTGCCAGTACGGTGGTGAGGATAAGATGCTGGGTGTTGTCCCTGCGTGCTCGGTTGCGGAGGTACTTGTATTGGCGTTAGGCGTGTGCGCTGTTGACTCTCACGCAGCACCTGTTCGGCTCTTCTTTTCTGCAGCAAGTTCGTAGCCCTGAACATATTAACAATCACATTTGAGAGGCACCTAAGCTTTTCTGGAAGTGATGGCAATCCCTCAACCCTTTCTGAGGAAGGTTTTTCAATTGTGTGTTCCCCCACTTTCTTTTGGGCGATCTTTTCGAGTGCATCTTCGATTGCTTTTTTTGTCTTTTCATTTTCAAAAGACAAAATTGAATCTTGTGTTGCTTCTTCTATTTTAAGAGCTATCATCCTGTTTTCTCTTTCCTGTACGTGAGTCTGATTCTTGGTAACAGGCATAGAGAGTAATCCTTTATTTTGTACAGCACGATCTCTCAGCTCTAGCACCTGGAATATTTCATCTTTTTGTTCGCGAGAGAAATGAAAATCTTTAAGACTATCTTGAAGTATTTACTTTTTTTTAGCCTCTTTAGAAACACCTTTTTCTGGCGGTGTTGTACACAAAAAATTTTGTTTTTGTGCAAGCTCTGCTGAACTATCAGGAACAGCACTTTGTGCTTCTCTCATTTGTTGTGCTTCGCGCACAGCGTCGATTTCATCTTCCCAGCCTTCATCAAAATACGAGTCGGGTGGATGGCACGGTAAAAAGAATCGATTACGAGTGGAACTATCGATCACTTATCGCAAAAGCGCGTCTTTTACGGCTGAGTTATTAATATGAATACTTTTCATACGTAGATGTGGCGCACTTCGAGACAGCTGAAACAGAGGCCCGGACTTGAAATAAAAAAGCCAAACAAACGAAAAGTGACACTCTTCCCTTGCCTGCACTAAATATAGTGCAGGCAAGACTTTGGTAAAGCAAAGTAAACCCAAAAACCGAAGCTGAACACTTTGCTCTGGAAACCCTTCAGGATACCCCGCCCTGCCCGCCCCCCACTCAATAAAGTGTTTCACTGAAGGTGATGAGCGGAGTACGGGTACGCGAAGCCCGAGTACGCAGCCTGCCCGCCCTTCCACCGTAGGTGGGGGGATCCCCCTTACCCCTTCGGGGATATCCCTTCCACCTCCCCCTTCTGACCCCCTTCTGACCCCCTTCTGACCCCCTTCTGACCCCCTTCTGACCCCCTTCTGACCCCCTTCTGACCCCCTTCGGGGGTATGGGTATGGGTATGGGTATGGGTACGGGGTAAAGGCTGGGGAGGTAAGTAAATTACCTGTGCTCATTTCACAGGTGATTTACAAGTAATTCCCCTAATTTGCCCAAGAAAAAACTAAAGGATCAGGGAAGAAACGATTTATTTCTATAAGTAAGGCTGCTGTAATAGTAAACCAAATAAGAGCAACAACTGGAGCAGTAGATAAATATATAGTAAAATTTTTCATAATGATAAATAAATAAATGATGTTGTAAATTTGAAAAAAAGTCTGTATTTGACCATTTTGTCACAATAGTGAAACGAAAAGCTGGTCCCTACCAGGTGGGGTGCGCCCCCTAACTCTGAGCAGCAATCTTGAGGGTTGACAAAGTCAAGTCCGGACTAGAGCGCCAAGCAGTTTGAAGGTGAGTTCAGGTTCCGGCTACTCTTTTCATTTTCATTATAAAGAGCTAGGCGCAGATAAAAAGGATGTCACGAAAACATTTTATACAGAATAAAAAGCCCTTATCACTTGCTTTGCAAGTGCTTTCAAAGGTGAGGAGAACCTTGGAAGCAGTAAATTCAAGTGATATTTTACGGCAAAGCAATATTTCAGTTTAATATAAACCATGTTTTCCAAACAGGCAAAATAAAATTGCGTCTATTGCCAAGAAGCTGTAAACTATAAAAAGTTTGAGACGGGATGTGGCTCAGCTTGGTAGAGTACCTGTTTTGGGAACAGGGGGTCGCAGGTTCGAATCCTGTCATCCCGAAATAAATGTTTTGATATAACTTTTTAAAGGTCTTCCTTTCTTCTTCACTTTTTTTTGAGATTTGCCCTTCGAGGATATAGAATACCGCGTCCTTTTTCTTTTCGAAGGGAATATGCAAGAGAGGAGTGTACAAGTTTCACATGGTATATTTCATATTATATCTCATACTCAAGCTTGACCGTTATTGTTTTTTATAAAACAAAACAAAAAGTGAAATGAAGTATAAAAAGTCCTTGTTGATAGTATACCACAGAGATGTTGTTACCTTCAAAATTTTTGGTGTACCAAAATTTCATTTTACATTTTTAGTAAGTTTTCCTATCCGCCCTCCCCCCGCTACAACCTCAACCTTACCCCGTCCTTCCTCTTTATTTGTGGTGAGGCCACACAAATAAAGTGATAGAAGGTGTATAAGTGAGGTATAACAGCTTCAAGTGCTGTTTCAAAATCATAAGACAAACACTGTCTTGATTTTTTCATTTTGGAGCAAGAAAAAATCACAATCTTCGGTTTTTAACAGAAAGAGTTCACCGTTTATGTCACACTGAACAATATCATATGGGGGAATTTCTACCTAAATAAAGCCTCAACCTTCCTTATACCCTACAAAACGCTGAAAGTGAAAATAATCATCAACTTTCCATATTTATTATTACCTTAATTCCTCTTCTTACGTCATAAGGTAGAATACCTGGTTTCGGTAAGCATATGACACTGTTATTGGGACGGGCGTGTTGAAAAAGTACTCGCTCATATTTCGAGAATGCTTCGCATCCTGTAAAATATGGCCGAACAAAAACATTGTTCGGTCCGAAACGTTGGTACAACGCGGCTATGTCGATACATAATTCCCAAAGGAATTCTCTCAGCATTAATGTCTCGTAAGCATCAGGGGCAATTTTTTGTAAGATTAATGATTCTGTGTGAGTAGTAGTTAATAGTTAATAGATTTCGATAGCACTCAATTTTTCGGTTAATATTGATCAGCCTAGTTTTACAAATACTTTAGTTATGTCATAATTTGTTTGTGTAACACTTTTTAAGTGTAGGGAAGTATAGGAAAGAGAAGAATTCGCCTGTATGCACTGATGGCACCAAATAAAACAAACAGAAGCTATCAGTAAGGAATCACTTGATAGCTCCTGTAAAAAGTAAGTTCAGCAAAAATAAAGTTTATTTTATGCTTGGTCTACGAAAATGTTGGTTTCTATGCATCAGTCTACCACTGGGAAGTGCAGGTTTTTTTTTGGTATCATCCCATTCGTAAACATCAATCCAGTTAGCTAAAGGATTTGCTATAACATCGGATTCGCTTCTGAAAGCTTACTCTTCTGTGATATTGTTGAATGGGTTACGGGGCACTTCTGCCATAGTCGCCTACCAGTAAGGGAATCACTAAATAAAGTGGTCCACTTTATTTAGTGGTGGGATCCCCTGCTGCACTGTATAAAAAGCAAAAAAGGGGTAAAACAAGTAATAACATTGTTTTATTTTGCAAACTAGACTTAAATCAAAAGGCTTTGCTCTCTATGACGTGCATGAATAACATTTTTCACATGCACATCAATAAGCTCTATTTGTTCTCAAAGGTTAACCCGAGGCAAGTTCCCCTGTATACTCTTACAAAACAAAGTCTGCAAAGACTACTCCTTAGATAAGGAAATCTATAAGACGCACAGTCGCTCTATTAAATAATAGTTTTTTTATAAGGTTATGGAATGAAAAAAAATATAAGAATGCTTGAACATTTTATATTGTTGGGTGAACGACGGGACTTGAACCCGCGAATGAGGGAGTCACAGTCCCTTGCCTTACCACTTGGCTACGCCCACCATGATTGTACTTAACAATATAAATAAAATAATAAAAAAACTAGTTTAATTTGTCAATATTTTCATTCTGTTGAGCACACACCTTTGCTGCATCGGAAAAAGCATGTTTTCAATTAGCTATGAAAAATAGATTCGATGAAGCCTCATCACAGTGATCAGTAAAGCAGCTAAAAAGTACATTGTTTTTAAGGCAAGCAAGCGGCGGCGTAGAGGAGCGAAGCAATTCCTTTTCTTTAGAAAGTGGTGCGTATAAGTGATTTGGTGTCTGCTTGCTATCTTTGTAAAAGTGTAAACCTTGAAGTTCTGGCTTTCCATATAATTCCATATAAAATGCGGAACAGAATTCCGGCTGCTATGCGTTATTCTGTCTGTTTGCTGGCAAACATAGGGTATCTTCTCTCTCGTCCTTTTCACCCCCTATGGTCTTATAGCCGTACCCCGCCCTTCCACCTGTATGCGAAGCATACTCGAGCTTCGCATACTCGAGCTTTGCTCGAGTAAGAGTAAGAGTAAGAAGTGCGCCCTTCTTCCCAGCGCTTTATAAAGAAAAGGTAGGTCGGGTACGGGGTGATGAATCTTTTAAATGTTTTACAATTTGGACGATCTCACATTAGAATGATTTTAAGATTTTGACAGTTTTGAAAGCTTGAATTCTCTCGAATATGATCAATGACTAAAACAATAGATATTAAGCTTCGCTTGAACTTAATCGTGTCACTAATCGTGTACTTTTTCCAACACGATCGCGCAGATAATATAATTTAGCTCGACGAACCTTAGCACGTCGAATAACTTGAACGCTTTGTAAACACGGTGAATGTAATGTAAAAACACGTTCAATGCCAACTCCTTGAAAAACTTTACGCACAGTGATGGTTGTATGAATACCAGCCCGGTGTTGAGCTATAACTGTTCCCTCATAAGGTTGAAGTCGTTCTTTATTACCTTCTTGTATAAAAACACCAACTCTTACGGTATCACCTATAGAAATAGGAGGTAAACCCTTTTTTTCTTGACGCGCTTCTAGCGTGCGAACAATTTCTTGTAGTTTCATAATAAAAAATAAAATTAAAAAGCTTATGAGTAGTCACTCACTGACTTCCTTTTGCCTAGATCGTGACGGTTTACATACACCATAAGTGTTACTTGAACATATTTCAGTTTATCCTAAAAGGTATAACAAACGAAATTTGTGTGACTCCCCCTTGCTTTACCCTCTTCGGTGATATGCCAAAGGGTCGTCATCACCACCACCTGGCCCACCCCACCACTAAATAAAGTGGACCACTTTATTTAGTGGTGGGGTGGGCCAGGTATCTCGGAGAGCAGGGCAGAGCCTTAGGGCATGATGGCGGATAGGGGTTAAACATTCTGCAAGCATAGCTTGCTGGAAAGCATAACTGTGTAAGTAAAACCAAGTTCAAAAAAAACGGAGTTCCACAGCAAAAACAAATCAATAAAGCTTTCTGCTTAGTATTTTAAGCAAGAATAGTTGTAACGACTCCAGCGCCTACTGTTCGGTTTCCTTCTCTAATAGCAAATCTCATACCATTTTCAATGGCGATTGGTTCAATAAGTTGAACTACAACCTTGATACGATCTCCAGGCATGACCATTAGATGCTCACTACCGTCATCAAGGCGGAAAGATTCAATTTGACCTGTTACATCTGTCGTGCGAACATAGAATTGTGGACGGTAGCCAGGAAAGAAAGGTGTGTGCCTGCCTCCTTCTTCTTTACAAAGAACGTAAACTTCAGCTTCAAATTTTGTGTGAGGCGTTATTGTTCCAGGTTTAGCCAAAACCATACCGCGCTGAATATCACTCTTTTGGATACCACGCAAAAGTATTCCTACATTGTCACCTGCCACACTTTCCTCAAGTGTTTTTTGAAACATTTCTAAACCAGTTACTGTAGTAGTTTTTGTTGTGCTTAGTCCTACAAGCTCAACAGTTGAGCCCACTTTGATAGTACCACGTTCTACACGCCCAGTGGCAACTGTACCACGTCCTGTAATCGAGAACACGTCTTCAACCGCCATTAGGAATGGTTTATCAATTTCTCGCTCTGGTGTTTGAATATAACTATCTACTTGATCCATAAGATCATAAATCTTATCAACCCATTTGTTTTCTCCGCGCGTGATTTTAGGGTTTTCTGTTAATGCCTCTAAAGCTCTAAGTGCAGACCCTGAAACTAATGGGATTTCATCGCCTGGAAACTCGTAATGATCTAAAGTTTCTCGAACTTCTAGCTCAACAAGTTCTAAAAGCTCCGCATCGTCGACTTGGTCTCCTTTGTTTAAAAATACAACAATGTTAGGAACACCTACTTGTTTAGCAAGTAAAATATGTTCTTTAGTTTGTGGCATTGGCCCATCGGCACCAGAAACTACAAGAATAGCTCCATCCATTTGTGCTGCTCCTGTTATCATGTTTTTGACATAATCGGCATGACCGGGGCAATCTACGTGAGCGTAGTGACGAGCATCAGTCTCATATTCAACGTGAGCCGTATTGATTGTAATTCCACGCGCTTTTTCTTCTGGAGCTGAATCAATTTCAGCATACTTTTTAGCTTTTCCCCCACTACGAACCGCTAGTGCCATAGTGATAGCCGCAGTTAACGTTGTCTTGCCGTGGTCAACGTGACCAATTGTACCAATATTCACATGGGGTTTTTTTCGTTCAAATTTTGATCGTGCCATATAAAAAAAATTCCTCCTTTACGATATGAAATAGTAAAATAATTGAGTTATAATATTTGATAATGATTTGAAACAAACTGACAACGTTGTTTTAATTACATTAAAATGATACACAAAAAAACAATTAAAATCGATGCTTAGCAAAAGCTTTGTTAGCTTCAGCCATACGATGAACCTCATCTTTCTTGCGAACAGCATTTCCCATCTTTTTCGAAGCATCTAAAAACTCATTAGTTAACTTAGATGCAGTGTCTCTTCCAGAGCGGGCTCTGCAAGAAGAAAGTATCCAGCGAATAGCCAGTGCTGTTCCCTTTTCAGGGTCTACCTTTAAAGGCACTTGATGAGTGGATCCTCCCATTCGTCTTGCTTTCACAACGACCAATGGTGTCACGTTTCGAACCGCTTCCTCTATAACTAAAATAGGATCTTTTTCTGTAATTCTCTCTAATTCCGCCATTGCTTGATAGCAAAGACGATAGGCTAAACCTTTTTTTCCTTTTCGCATGAGATTGTTAACTATCATCTCAAGTAAACGGTTTTGATATATCGGGTCTGGTAATATAACATGTTTGGGAGGAGTGCGTCTACGAGCCATAAAAAATTTACTAATTTAGAATATATAACATTTTTGTCACTTAAAGTCTTGACTAACATATCAAAGAGGCATCTCACACTTCTTTTCTTTAACAGCAAATCTAGGTTTGATGACAAGCAAAAAAACAAGCACAACTTGTCTTCCTTACAATAGGGTTTTACGCACCTTTTACGCTCTTCTTAACTTGCAAAGCACTTTAGTTATATAACTTTATACAGTGTTAGCAACTAAATACAGTGTTAGCAGCTAATTTTTATAAGATGCTACGCTTCCTTCCTCACCTCTATCCCTTACCCCCCCCCGAAGGGGGTATGGGTATGCTAAGCTCGAGTAAGAGTAAGAAGTGCGCCCTACGAGGATGGGGATGGGGATGGAGGTGGGGGTGGGGAGGTGGTTCACTGAAGGTGAGGGAATACCCCCAAAGGGGGTCAAGGCTGCACTTTATAAAGAGCCCACCAGAAATAAAGTGGTTCACTTTATTTGGGATGGGCAAGCTGAAAGGGGTAAGAGTAAGGGCAAGTTGTATGGGTCCACTTTATGTAGTGGTGGGCAAGGAATCACTTGTGCGTAGCACAAGTGAAAAAGACGACGTAAGATCGGATCAGGTAAAAGACCATAAAAAACTATTTAGGACGCTTCACTCCATACTTTGAACGGCTTTGTACTCGATTTTTTACAGCTGCTGCGTCTAACGTACCTCTTACAATATGATAGCGAACACCTGGTAAATCTTTTACTCGACCACCGCGTACTAATACGACTGAATGCTCTTGAAGATTATGTCCAATCCCAGGGATATAAGCTGTCACCTCAAAACCAGTTGTTAAACGAACACGAGCTACTTTTCGAAGTGCTGAGTTAGGTTTTTTTGGTGTTGTAGTATAAACTCGAGTACAAACGCCTCTTCTTTGAGGACAAGATTTTAAAGCTGGAGATTTGGTTTTATTTTTAATATCTTCTCTTGCTTCTCGAACTAATTGTTGGATAGTAGGCATTCTTGTTTTAAATGAATTATTTGACAAACATGAGCTGGAAAGCAAATGCACTTATAGCCTTCCGCAATAAGCTGGCATATTTTTATTCTCTTTTGGGTTCACCTTCCCTTTACCCCGTACCCCGCCCATCCCCATCCCCATCCCCTGCCCCGTAGGGGCAGGGAATGGGGATGGGACGGCTGCGTACTCTTACTCTTACTCTTACTCGAGCTTCGCTCGAGTAAGAGTAAGAGTATAAGAGTAAAAGTAAGAAGTGCGCCCATCACAAATAAAGTGAACCACTTTATTTGTGGTGGAGATAAGGGAGGATGAGGTGAAAAAAGACGGTAGAAAAAGACGAAAGAGGAGGGAACATTAAAATGAGAAAAACTTACTCCTCTTTCTTTTTTTTTTTTATTAACAGTAAGAATAAATGATATCTCTATTGATTGTACTATAACAGAAACTTATTTTAAAAACAATAAGTGGATTTTATAAAAATAATTTTATTTGAGTTTTTTTATAAAATCCACTACGTTAAAATGAAATGAAAATTAAAATGAAAATACACTGTTTGTTTTTATACATTTTTTTCTCAACAACATTTAGGAAAAAATGACTTTTGAAGAGTCCAAAAATAATCTTCAAAAGATAAGTAAAAAATGATGTGACACCTTCTCCATCTTCTTATTCTACTCATATTCTACTAATAAAGTTTTGGGTAATGATCTTTGTTTTTTGAGCAACATTCTTATGTATTCCTTTACCTGAAGTTCATGTGCGTCAAAAGTACCAGTTGTTTTGAATTCAGTGTTCATCCAAAATATACTAGGCTCGGCATAAAAAAGATCGGGAAGTTGTACTTGAGTCTCAGGATCTGGCACCTTTAGTTCAAAGCAACGCTCAGGCATTGTTTTCCTTTTTTTTCTTCCACTCTTTATGTTCTTGCTTTTCCTCTTTGAGTGCACGTTTTTAATCTTTTGTTAGATAATAACTGCCGAATAAAAACGAATCTCTTAATTCATCAAACTCCCACCACTAAATAAAGTGTACCACTCATTTTCAAAACTAAGTTGGCGTTTCTTTGCTTTCTTTTATCTGATTGTGGGGCTATATTCCCAAAAGTGCTTTAAAAAACAAAATTGTTTTTAAATAAATATTAAATATACTTTTTCTTCGAGAAAGGAAAAAAAGTAGTGAATCTTACATTCGTGAATTATTTCTATACATAGATGAATATATTTATTGATGTCAACTTCATTAATGACAGGGCTTTTAAAATCAGCAACTGATTTTTTGAAACTTTAATAGAATTATTTTTAATTTTATCACACTCTTTTTCCTATTATTTATATTTAATATAAATAATACCAAATGGTAATGACTCTCCTCACCTTATATTTTATAAACTTTATAAAACTTTATAATATGTAGATTTATACAATATAGCTCGAGCAGCTTTAACATCGCAAAGGGATGTTAAAGCTGCGCAAGCAAGTTCACACTTTTGGCAACAAGTGACATTCATCTTGTCTTGCACAGCGACGCTGTGCAAGGCAAGTGAGTGACTGCACGTGAGCAATGAGTGCAATTCGTGTCAACTTAATCTAAAGGTTTCATGAAAAGCACTGGCTCGAAATCACGATCCAATCCTTTTTCAAAACCAGCTGCCGCTGCACGAGCTCTTCCAGCATGCCATAGATGACCTACAAAGAAGAAGAATCCTAGACAGAAGTGAGATGTAGCTAACCAACTACGAGGTGAAACAAAGTTTACCGCGTTAATTTCTGTTGCTACGCCTCCAACTGAGTTTAATGAACCTAAAGGAGCATGAGTCATGTATTCAGCAGCGCGTCTTTCTTGCCAAGGCTGAATATCATTTTTCAATTTGTTTAGATCTAATCCGTTAGGACCGCGTAAAGGTTCTAACCAAGGTCCGCGGAAATCATGAGCGTAGAATCCCTTATCTCACTTTTCTTTAGTGAAAGAATTGATTCCCCTCCCGAACCGAGCGTGCACTTTTCAATGCACTCGGCTCTCCACAAATCATATACAAGATTTTTGAGTTAGTGAGTTAGAGATTTTAAGAGAGCACTATTGTTGCGCTTCACTAGTCCCATGATATAATCAAGGGAACCAGGTTTAGCTGTTTTTCTGTGGTTTAAATGGTGCATGTGTAAGGCTGCTTGTGCACATATCGCACATTTGTCGTCAATCCTCGTATGAGTTGTTCTCTATGCAATGAAAGCATATGGATCTTTAATACGACGACCAACTTGGAACTTGCGTGAATCCTCCTTCATGTCTGGTTTGTACAGCTCAATCGATTTAAGGTTTTTATCTGAGCCATATTGAACTTTAAGCAGTTCACCATGTTTCTTAAATATCTTGGAAATAGACGATTTATGCTTGCTAGCTAGGGTCATAGCACAAGAGTAGCGCAATATATACCACATACGCCCTAGGCGATGTTGATAATGGGCGCCCTTATAGAAGTTGAACCAACCACGTATAGTGGTATTGAACAAATTTATAATTTGGTTGTCCTCTTGGGATGTCCAATTTCGTTTCGGAGTCGGATGACCCAGTCCGTCACAAAAGCCTTTCAAATGCATACGGTTTACCGCCCTCTCCATGGGAGCTTTAAGTTTCACGAAGCTACCGGTTGTGCATTTGAGGAAGGAGGTCTTTCCCTCGGCATACAGATATGTCTTCTTTGTCGCAACATCGATGATGATTTCATGACCTAGAAACAATGCAGGATGCTTTTTAGGGTTAGTGATCCTCGTTTTTTGCTGATGAAGTGTCAAATTTAATTCTGACTGTAGAAATTTGCCGCATTTCTCTTTAACTTCTTCAGCCAAAGACTTGGGGCCTGCTACTCCAATTATAAAATCATCCGCATAGCGGTGATAATAAATTCTCGTAGCAGGGTCCTTGTATGTCCTAACCTTTAGAGCTTGCATTCTTAATGCTTTGAGTTCTCGCACAAGTGCGTCACGTTCATCGCTTTTAGGTAGTTTAGCAATTTTCCTTTCAGTAGACTTTATTTTTGTCTTACACTGCAACGCCACAGGGGTCATGAGCTTAGACCGAATTGGATTTCTTACCGTACATAGATTTCGCATAAATACGTCCATCTCATGTAAGTATATGTTAGCAAGAATTGGTGACACAATTGAAGCTTGAGGGGTGCCTAGCTCTGTAATCACTATAGTCTTATCCACATCCATATATCCGGCTTTTAAAAGTTTCCAGATCAAATTAATGAACCGACCATCTTTGATACGTCTTTCCAGCAATTTTATAAGTGTCCTGTGATTGATATTGTCGTACATACCTTTGATGTCTCCTTCTATTATGAAGCTGATGCCATCATATTTACGAGATATATCATGCAGAGCATCATGACATCCTCTATTCGGTCGAAACCCATAAGAGTTCTCTAAGAAACGAGGTTCATATACTGCTTCTAGTAGTCTGTATACCGCAGCTTGTACTATCTTTTCAACAGGACCTTGAATGCTTAAAGCACGTTTTTCCTTTTTGCCAGGTTTGGAGATGTATTTCCTCCTTGCCGGTTTAGGTTGCCAACTTTCGTCGGATAGTTGTTGTTTTAACTTGTCTAGTCTCCTCCGCTCAAAACCCTCTAAACTTTCTTCCTCTATACCGCGTGTGAGTGCACCTTTATTGTTTTTGATCTGTTCAAAGGCTTCAATAAGACAGGCGTCCTTACAAATAAAACGATACAAGTCCTCCGTTATGAAGTTTTCATTCTTCATATTTAACTCTCTAATCTTGCGTAATCTATTGATGTAAGTCTCTTTATCATTTATCCGTGATAACTTCATCTTTTTAATTACATGTTTGCTGCCCCCTACCTTGAATTGGTGTTTAAATTCAAGTTTGGGGCTCTTCTGCCGCTATCTTCGATCAATATCGAAAGCTAGCCGTGGTTTTTATGTATTTTAACCCCATTGACCTTTACGGTTTGTAGGCAGTATGGCTAGTTCACATGGTACAACATATTGGTTCTTCAACTACCAATGGCTAATGGACTTTAGAGTGAAGGTTCGTGCTTCTTAAGGCTTTATGCCTATCTTACCGTGGCCTTTGGGAGTTTCAACCCTCTTCTGGGATAAGGGTTGTAAAGGCTCAATGTGTGTATGTAATGATGTTATAACACATTCCTCATGCGAAAAGGCGGAACACTATTCTCCTTTTCTTTCAATAACAATACCCTTGAAGAAGGGGTAAATGAAAGTCAAAGGTTGGGTCAATCAAGACTCTACTCATATCCAATACAGTAGCAAAGGCTGCTCAGGCATCACTACCTCCCTGACCTTCACATTCTCCGGCATGCTATTGTCCCCGCGTGCGTTTCCGCCCGAAAGTAAGCCGGCCTGTTTACATCCTAGAACTCCTAACGATGATCGACGCCACTCGACAATTATACCACACTACTAACCCGCAACCAAAAACGCATAGTCTCACCACCGAAGATGATTTCACCTGTTGGTGATCTCATTAAATACTTACCAAGTCCTGTTGGTCCTTGAGCAGATGCTACGTTTGCCCCTAATCGTTGGTCTCTTACAAGGAATGTAAAAGCTTGCGACTGAGAAGCTTCTGGACCTGTTGGTCCATAAAACTCACTAGGGTAAGCAGTGTTGTTAAACCAAGACATACAACATGAAATGAATGCCATTAGTGAAACCGCTGCAAGGCTGTATGACAAATATGCTTCTCCAGACCAAACAAAAGCACGTCGTGCCCAAGGCCATGGTCTTGTTAAAATATGCCATACACCCCCAAAAATCAGGAGAGTACCAATCCAGATATGACCACCAATAATGTCTTCAACATTATCAACACTCACAATCCAACCGTCACCTCCAAAAGGTGATTTTAGAAGATATCCGAAAATCACTGCTGGACTAATTGTCGGGTTTGTAATAACACGAACGTCTCCCATTTATGTTCAAAAGAATCGCTACTTCCTTCCGGAAAGTGACTACTTTCCTGCTTTCTATTTCTAGAAAGATCAGACTATATCTTAACCTTTTACTGTACTGACGCCACACATATTCGACAATACACCCATATGGATGTATTAACAGAAAGAAGTTTGACTAGCACGTTTTAAGTATTCAGGTTTCTGCCGTTTCGAGCACGCTTGTACCCTACTCCCTCCCGGGATAGTCGTTCGACTCACATTTTAATGCATCTTATTTAAAATTGAGAAATGAGAAAACGAAAAATGCAGGTTTGACATGCTTTGCAAAGCAAAGTCTAGAAGCAAAGCTTCTAGATTTCTTGGCTTTTCGGATGATATTGATTTGAAAGCACCTTCGATATAATACCAATCTTTCCATTTTGGACTATTTTATTTAAATCGACGCGTGCCCTTATCTCTATCCTTAGCTGATCCTACGTGAACCAGATCTTTAACACTCGAATATTCAACGGAATTTATCGAAACAGTACTATAACCTTGTGGGATAACCTTTGTGACAGAATAAGTAGTTAAAGAAAAATCTTTAAGTCTTCTTCGAACAGTCGTTTCTACCAGGTTTAAAGCTTTAGAAGCTTGTTTAATAGAACTGTATTCAATACCATTGATATTAAGTATTTTCCGATAGTTAGAGCCCATTGCTTTGAAGGAATTGACATTGTTGTACATTTCACCATATTGCTTTACATAAAAAGCAATCATTTCTTTCTCTGCTGTTTGTCGATGTAACACATTCTTCCATTTTCGACCAACCGACCGGACTCTAAAATCAAAATGACTAGCGGTATAGAGGTCCCAATCATGTTGAAGCTGTGCGCAATCACTTTTACCATTTACCAGCAGAGAGAAGGGCTGTATGCCTGCCTAACCTTTCAAGAATATTTCCGCTTTCACCAACATATCGTTTCCAGTTTTGTAAACAATGTATTTCATACAAACCTGCTTGAAACTTGAAATATGTGTTTAAGGTCACATACATTTTCAACTCTTTCCTTTTGCCAATTGTTAGATAACATGTTGCATTAATAATGCTTCGTACGGGATTGTCTAGGCCCCCTCTTATACCTGATTTATATTTGACATCATAATCATAATCATCATAATGACAAAACCATATTCAAGTTTTGAGGTCGTGTTAATGAGCCTTAAGAGTTCCCCCCTTTAGACAGATTTTCACAATTAGATTTCTCTAATTGGCAGCAAAGATTTTACCGCCAGGAGCCCATGTATCATAAACGCCTCCAAAGTAAAGTGCTTTCCACACTAGAAGCCAAGCGCCAATACCTAGTACAATTAAATGGATTCCTAGGATTGTAGTCATTTTGTTTTTATCTTTCCACACATACCCAAAGAAAGGGAAAGACTCTTCCAGAGTTTCTGGGCCCGCTAAAGCGTGATAAACACCACCGAACCCTAAGACAGCTGAAGAAATAAGATGAAGTACTCCAGAAACAAAGTACGGAAAAGTGTCGACAACTTCACCACCTGGACCAACACCGTATCCTAAAGTAGCAAGATGCGGCAATAAGATTAATCCTTGCTCATACATTGGTTTCTCTGGTACAAAATGTGCAACTTCAAACAAGTTCATTCCACCGGCCCAAAAAACGATCAAACCTGCATGAGCAACGTGAGCACCTAAAAGTTTTCCTGAAAGATTGATAAAGCGAGCATTTCCAGCCCACCAAGCGAAACCCGTTGATTCTTGATCACGGGCACCTACAGATAGTGTGTTATTAAAGAGCGTTTCCACGTGGTAACACCTCCTCAGGGAATACAAGTTTTTCGTGAGGCTGATCTTGAGCAGCCATCCATGCGCGAATACCTTCGTTTAAAAGAATGTTTTTAGTGTAAAATGTTTCAAATTCAGGATCTTCAGCTGCACGTATCTCTTGAGACACGAAATCGTAAGCTCGTAAATTTAAAGCCAATCCCACAACACCTATAGCACTCATCCATAAACCAGTCACAGGAACAAACAACATAAAGAAGTGAAGCCAACGTTTGTTAGAAAATGCTACACCAAAAATTTGTGACCAAAATCTGTTTGCAGTCACCATCGAGTATGTTTCTTCTGCTTGAGTTGGGTTGAAAGCTCGGAATGTGTTTGCACCATCTCCATCTTCAAAAAGAGTGTTTTCAACTGTAGCGCCATGAATTGCACAAAGCAATGCTGCCCCTAAAACACCTGCTACACCCATCATGTGAAATGGATTTAATGTCCAGTTATGGAATCCTTGGAAAAAGAGAATAAATCGGAAAATAGCTGCAACACCAAAGCTAGGAGCAAAAAACCAACCAGATTGACCTAGTGGGTAAATCAAAAACACAGAAACAAACACCGAAATTGGTGCTGAAAATGCAATAGCGTTGTAAGGACGTAAGCCTACAGAACCTGCTAGCTCAAATTGGCGAAGCATAAAACCGATAAGTGCAAAAGCACCATGGAGAGCCACAAAAGTCCATAGACCTCCTAACTGACACCAACGAGTGAAGTCACCTTGCGCTTCTGGGCCCCATACAAACAATAGTGAGTGACCCATACTGTTTGCCGGAGTCGAAACAGCTGCTGTTAAAAAGTTACATCCTTCTAGGTAAGAAGTTGCTAGACCGTGAGTGTACCAAGAAGTCACAAACGTTGTGCCTGTCAACCAACCACCAAGAGCTAGATAAGCTGTAGGGAATAGCAGAACACCTGACCATCCTACGAAAACAAATCTTTCACGACGTAACCAGTCATCGACTTTCTCAAACCAGTCCTTTTCTTCGAAGGGTTTTCCGATTGCAATTGTCATAATGAATATCT